TCTGCTCCAAGAACAGAAGACTGTGTCGGTTGTAAGAGATGTGAATCCGCCTGCCCAACAGATTTTTTGAGCGTTCGAGTTTATTTATGGCATGAAACAACTCGAAGCATGGGTCTAGCTTATTAATACGTTCCAGAAAAAACCACTTAAATTCATTTTGAATACAGTTCATTTTTTTTTACCGACAAAAACCCGCGCTCAAAAATCGAAAATAGAATTCTAATATTATTATTTTTTTTTGAGCGCGGGTTTTTTTGCCCAAGTGTATCTTGTCTTTACCACGAACGATTTTCCTTGGTTAACAATAATTGTAGTTTTCCCCATATTAATGGGTTCTTTTATTTTCCTTCTACCTCATAGAGGAAATAAAGTAATAAGATGGTATACTATATCTATATGTATATTAGAGCTTCTTTTAACAACCTATACATTTTGTTCTCATTTCCAATTGGACGACCCATTAACCCAGTTAGCAGAGGATTATAAATGGATACAATTTTTTGATTTTTATTGGAGATTGGGAATAGATGGACTTTCTATAGGACCTATTTTACTGACGGGATTTATTACCACTTTAGCTACTTTAGCGGCTCGGCCAATTACTCGAGATTCCCGATTATTCCATTTTATGATGTTAGCAATGTACAGTGGTCAAATAGGATCATTTTCTTCTCAAGACCTTTTACTTTTTTTCATTATGTGGGAGTTAGAATTAATTCCCGTTTATCTACTTCTATCTATGTGGGGGGGGAAGAAACGTCTCTATTCCGCTACAAAGTTCATTTTGTATACTGCGGGAGGGTCCGTTTTTCTATTAATCGGAGTTTTGGGTATTGGTTTATATGGTTCTAATGAACCAACATTCAATTTTCAAACATTAGCTAATCAATCGTATCCCGCGGCACTGGAAATAATATTCTATGCTGGATTTCTTATTGCTTTTGCTGTCAAATCGCCGATCATACCCTTACATACATGGTTACCAGATACCCACGGGGAGGCCCATTATAGTACCTGTATGCTTCTAGCTGGAATTTTATTAAAAATGGGAGCCTACGGGTTGGTTCGAATCAATATGGAATTATTACCCCACGCCCATTCCTTAGGTTCTCCCTGGTTTATTATAATAGGAGCAATACAACTAATCTACGCAGCTTCAACATCTCCGGGTCAACGAAATTTAAAAAAAAGAATAGCCTATTCCTCTATATCTCATATGGGTTTCATAATTATCGGAATTGGCTCTATAAACGATACGGGACTCAACGGAGCCGTTTTACAAATAATCTCTCATGGATTTATTGGGGCTGCTCTTTTTTTCTTGGCAGGAACGGGTTATGATAGAATACGCCTTCTTTATCTGGAAGAAATGGGTGGAATGGCGATCCCCCTCCCAAAAATATTTACGATGTTCAGTATCTTATCAATGGCTTCCCTTGCATTACCGGGCATGAGCGGTTTTGTTGCAGAAATTTTAGTATTTTTTGGAATAATTACCAGCCAAAAATATCTTTTAATCCCAAAAATACTAGTTACTTTTTTAATGGCAATTGGGATGATATTAACGCCTATTTATTTATTATCCATGATACGCCAAATGTTCTATGGATACAAGTTATTTAATGTTCCAAACTCTTCTTTTTTTGATTCTGGACCGCGAGAGTTATTTGTTTCGATCTCTATCCTTCTACCAATAATAGGTCTCGGTATTTATCCAGATTTCGTTCTTTCATTATCAGTTGACAAGGTGGAAGCTATTATATCTAATTATTTTTATCGATAGGTTTTTTTTGAGTAAACCAAAAAAAGAACAAATCAAAAAGCAATCGGGAATATTGTTCGTTGTCGAATGAGAAAGACGTCTTTTTTCTCTTACGGTTCTTTTTTTTTTCTTAAGCTTAAGTTGGATTTTCTCTTAAGTTTCAAGTTAAAATGAATTGTAACCAGATAGATTTGTTCTTTGTGAGAACCATTAGAATCAAGTAGTGATTCAAATGGTTCTCGACAGTTTATTTCTTACCTTCTATTCTATTATTCCTTCAATATTTAAATATATATAAATATAAAATAGTATCTATTTTATATTTTTAGACTAAATAAATATAGCTACATAGTCTCTCTTTATATTCATCAGGATCTAATTAATTTAATTAGATGTTAATGTAAATTAAATGAACCATAACTATGTAACCCTATTCCTAATAAATTGACCCCAAAATAGCATATCCAAATGATAAGAAAACCCATAGAAGCTACAATTGCAGCATTTAGACTTTCAAAATTTTTAGTTGTTCGAATATGTAAATAAATCGCAAATACGGTCCAAGTAATAAATGCCCAAGTTTCTTTTGGGTCCCAATTCCAATAGGACCCCCATGCCTCATTAGCCCATACTGCTCCTGACAGAATACCTATGGTTAAAAAGCTAAACCCTAAACTAATAATCCGATAACCCCAACAATCTAATTGTTGAATCAGTTGAGCCTTATAATAATTTCTAGAAGAAAAAAAAGAAGTGCTTAGTAAAACATTGTTTCTTTCATTCATGTATTTACCCTCTCCAAAGAAAAATGCTTCATTTAAAAAATTATTGTTTTGACTAAGAATCCTTAGAAGTTTTCGAAATGTAATGGCTAAGAGCGCTACTGATAATAATGATCCACATAAAAGAGCCGCATAGCCCAATACCATCATACTAACGTGCATCATTAACCAATGGGATTGGAGAGCGGGTACTAATATTTCTGATTGATGGATTTCAGTTAACAGACCTGAAGTAACAAAGCCTTGGGTAAAAATAGTGGTTGGTGCAGTTATCGCCCTTAAATAATTTTTCTGTTTGGTAACATCTGAAACCATATGAATAATGGAGAAACTCCATGAAAGAAAAATGAAGGATTCATATAAATTACTTAATGGGAAATGGCCTGAAAAAATCCAACGAGTGACTAATAATCCTGTTATACAGAAAAAAGTCGCTATTAGCCCTTTTTCTGACGAATCATATAGTCCTCTGATTTCATCGACTGATAAGCTTATGAACAAAATTGTAATTACAATTGAAACGATCGAAAAGGATATATGAGTTAATATATGTTCTAAAGTAGAAAATATCATAATTTTTTTTTAAAGGGAGGGGGTAAAAAATTATACAGAATTGAAATTAAATTAGGAATTGAATTCATTATCGGACTTATTCTATCTCTTTTATAAGATGCCATGCCGCCACTCGGACTCGAACCGAGATGCTCTAGCACTGCTTCCTAAGAGCAGCGTGTCTACCGATTTCACCATAGCGGCGTAGGGTCTTTGAAATAATAATTTCAATAATAATAATAGATTTTGAGTTAATCGTCGAGATTGAAGGAGTCAATTCAATATTTTCAAAATTAATGAGAAAAAAGCGTTTCTTTTCAATATTCAATATAATCAATATAAATAGGCATTGAAAGATTCAAAAAAAAAAAAAAAATCTTTATTATCCCCTTTTGAATAAAAAGATTAAGATGTTTTAGGACATTTTCGTCGTTTATAAATGGAAATCCTGTAACTAAATAATTATGACTTCAACCCAATCATTTTTTTTTTATTTAAAAAGGTTCCTTCCTGTTTTTGAAGATTTTTACAAAATACATTTTTTTTTATGAATTTAAATGAATTTAAACTCACAAGTGCACTTCTTCAATGAACACAAAATTCTTTGTAAAAATGAGAATTCATTATAAAGATTGAGCAATCTTCTTTTACAAGCATAGGATTCATCCATTTTTGACCACTCAAAATTGACACATTGTGCGTCTATACTAATAATGTAATGCTGGCCTAAATCAATAAAATTTTAAAGAGCACTTTTATCACACCAGTTGGTAATATATTCTATACTGAGTCAGAAAAATAATCATTCAAAAAGTTAAAAAACAGTTTTTTTTAGTAACGATCTTATATCTTCTTTTATGTACAAAAAAAGGAAACCTTATTGATTATTGTGACAAGTGACCCGATGGGGAAAAAAGAATCCCCATTCGGAAATGAGAAAAAAAAAATAAAATAAAATATAAATATATATATTAATATATTTATATTAAAGGGGGAGTAGCATTTTCAGATTTAGATTTTTTAATCGATCGTTTGATTATTTAGTTTATTTTTGTTGTACAAAAAAACTTTTTGAATTCCCGGTTGAAAGAGATTTTGCTAATGAAAAAGCTTTCACCATTGCCCAATATGCTTTTTTTTTCCAAATATTTTTACGAATACGTTTTTTTGATATAGAAGTGCGTTTTTTTGGAACTGCCATGCAAATTTTTAAAAGTTATTCGTTTCTATAGTTGTATGTGAAAGACATCTCTATTGTTCAAACAATTCAAATTTTTCTTTTTTTTTCAAATATTGTATAGAATACAAAACAAAAATTCAAAAACTAAACTTTTGAATTTTTGTTTTTTTTTGACATCCCTGTTCATTTTTGTTATGCTCTATTTTATTAATATGAATACCGGTAATAAAACAGGTAAATCAATGGAAAGCTTTCTCAAAATCCAACCCTTATCCCCCTCCTATAATTCAAAAAATTACTTTCATTTTTTTTTGCTATTAAATTGAGCAAGCTTAAAAGAGCGAGTATATAGAATTTGAGAATTTGACTGAAACTAGTAGTTAATCAAAAAGGATACATTTTTTTATTAGAAAAGTTATTTTAGTAGTTGTAATTCTCCTTTTTCTTTTAAGTCTATTTCTTTTTTATGGTCTGAAAAGAAAAACGTCAAATATCATATTCCTTCCGACAACGAAAGATGTCTTCTAGTTCACTAAAAGACAATCGTTAAATTCCCCAATGAATTTTTCAATAAAGGAACGAAAAAAAGGGTTTTTTCGAGTCACGTCAATTTGTGGGCCATCCTATCTATTACTATTAATATTAGCCATATCAAAATCAAGTAAATGTATTAAGGAGCCTCCTTTGGTCTAATTCTTTTTCTTTGCTCTATAAATAGAAATTATCGTAATACGTAATATTAATTGAAAATTTTTTTGTATCTTCTTAAAAATATTACTGAATATACTTTAATAAAAATAATATTTTATTTTATATATTAATAATTAATAAAAAAATTTTGAATCATAACTTGGTTATATTCATATCATTTGAACAATTCTACCTTGTTGATTTGAATATTTGAAGCCTAAAAAAAAAAAGATTGAGAATAATGAATAATTCAGTTAAGAAGAGAAAATTTTATTTCAGTTTTTCCTATCTTGATTTTTTATTGAACCTAAAAATAAAAAGAAAAGGATGATAAGAGCCGGTGAAGCAGAAATAATTTATTTTTTTTTTTAGAATAAAACAAGAAAAAAGTTTTTTTTATTATGGAATATACATATCAATATTCATGGATTATACCTTTCATTCCACTACCAGTTCCTATGTTAATAGGAGTGGGACTTCTACTTTTTCCAACCGCAACAAAAAATCTTCGTCGTGCGTGGGCTTTTCCTAGTATTTTCCTATTAAGCATAGTTATGATTCTTTCATTCTATTTCTCTATTCAACAAATAAATGGAAGTTCTATCTATCAATATGTATGGTCTTGGACCATTAATAATGATTTTTCTTTAGAATTCGGTTACTTAATTGATCCGCTTACTTCTATTATGTTAATATTAGTTACTACTGTTGGAATTTTGGTTCTTTTTTATAGTGACAATTATATGTCGCATGATCAAGGATATTTGAGATTTTTTGCTTATCTGAGTTTTTTCAATACTTCAATGTTGGGATTAGTTACTAGTTCTAATTTGATACAAATTTATATTTTTTGGGAATTAGTTGGAATGTGTTCTTACCTATTAATAGGGTTTTGGTTCACGCGACCGATTGCGGCAACTGCTTGTCAAAAAGCGTTTGTAACTAATCGTGTGGGGGACTTTGGTTTATTATTAGGAATTCTAGGTATTTATTGGATAACGGGTAGTTTTGAATTTCAGGATTTGTTCGAAATAGTCAATAACCTGCTTTATAATAATGAAGTAAATTTGCTATTTGTTACTCTGTGTTCCTTTCTTTTATTTGCTGGTGCAGTTGCTAAATCTGCCCAATTCCCCCTTCATGTATGGTTACCTGATGCCATGGAAGGCCCTACTCCTATTTCCGCTCTTATCCATGCTGCTACTATGGTAGCAGCGGGAATTTTTTTTGTAGCTCGCCTTCTTCCTCTTTTTATAACCATACCTTACATAATGAATTTCATATCTTTGATAGGTATAATAACAGTATTATTAGGAGCTACTTTAGCTCTGGCTCAAAAAGATATTAAAAGAAGTTTAGCTTATTCGACAATGTCTCAACTAGGTTATATGATGTTAGCTCTAGGTATGGGTTCTTATCGAGCTGCTTTATTTCATTTGATTACTCATGCTTATTCTAAAGCATTGTTGTTTTTAGGATCCGGGTCTATTATTCATTCAATGGAATCTATTGTTGGATATTCGCCAGACAAAAGTCATAATATGGCTCTTATGGGAGGTTTAAAAAAGTATGTCCCAGTTACAAAAACCACTTTTTTAGTCGGTACACTTTCTCTTTGTGGTATTCCACCTCTTGCTTGTTTTTGGTCAAAAGATGAGATTCTTAATGATAGTTGGTTGTATTCACCGATTTTCGCAATAATAGCTTGTTCCACAGCAGGATTAACCGCATTTTATATGTTTCGGGTTTATTTACTTACTTTTGAGGGACATTTAAACGTTCAGTTTAAAAATTTTAGTGGCCAAAAAAGTAACTCTTTTTATTCAATATCTCTCTGGGGAAAAGGAATCCCAAAAACAAAAAAAAAAATTCCTTTACTCATGTTATTGGCAATGGCTAATAATGAAAGGGATTCCTTTTGTTCGAGTAAGACATATCAAATTCATGATAATGTAAAAAAGATTATAAGTCCCTTTGTTTCTATTATTCATTTTCGCACTAAAAAGACTTTCTCTTATCCCCATGAATCGGACAATACTATGATATTTCCCATCTTTCTATTAGTTCTATTTACTTTCTTTGTTGGTATTATCGGAATTCCGTTTAATCAACACGGAAGTTATTTAGATATATTATCGAAATTGTTAAATCCATCTATAAATCTTTTACATCAAAATTCAAATGATTCTGTGAATTGGCAGGAATTTGTGACAAATGCAAGTTTTTCCCTCAGTATAGCTTTTGTTGGAATATTTTTATCCACTTTTTTCTATAAGCCTATTTATTCATCTTTACAAAATCTAAACTTACTTAATTCAGTTGTTAAAAGAACTACTAATAGAGTTCTGTCGGACAAAATAATAAATGGAATATATGATTGGTCATATAATCGTGGTTATATAGATGCGTTGTATACAAAATCTTTAACAGAGGGTATACGAAGATTGGCTGAAATTACTCATTTTTTTGATAGACGAGTAATTGATGGAATTATAAATGGATTCGGTCTTGTGAGTTTATTTTTAGGAGAAGGT